TCGCTTGGGCTGCTTTAATGGTAGTCTTTACATTTTCCCTTTCACTCGTAGTATGGGGAAGGAGTGGACTCTAGGTATATTAATAATTGATTGAGTAATTGATTGAGTAATCGAATTGTATCAATTGTTTAATTGATCGTTTTGCGAAGCTTTATTTTTTTTTTAATGTCTCTCTTTCAAAATTCTACTGGAAAAACAATAATGAATAATAACCATTCGATCAAACAATGAATGATTACTATAGTTTAGTTGTATTTAAAAACTCAAATCTACGCATGATAGGAAATTTTTTCCAACCGAATTCCTCCTAAATATTCTATTTGGATAAACCAGTTCTTACCAGAATTATGGATATTACAATGAGAAAAAACCAATCCCTAGTTTTTTCTTTATTTGTTTCTCTCTTTCTTTACTTTCACTGTTCTAAGAACAAATCGTTCTGCTATTAGATTACGACGATACTTACTTTCTACTGGAAGTGACTAGTGGTTGTCCAAAGAGGTTCTACACATAATAAAATTAGATCTTTCTTCCGCTGAGCGATCCACCACATATCACACATTTAACATTTTAGACTCCTAGAGATTTTTTTATGCTTTTTTGACTCATCTAATGTCATGTTTAAGCATGAAAAATGGTCCGAGTCCCCTTTACTAATTCCTTTCAAAATCTGAAGAAGTTACCATAGAACTTCGTAAATGATCTGTTAATGGCTCAATCAATGACTTCTTGGGATGGGAAATCAAAAAGAAAAAATTCCTTGGTTTTGTTTTCTTTTGCTATAGTATATTCCCATACTATTCTTCCTCTATTGATTCTTTTGATGGATCCCGGAACCTATATATAAAATTATAAGAAACCTAGGAATTAGAAGAATAGGCCTTAGATTATTTTGGGTTGATCGAAATCGAGTGGATGTAGCGAAAAAAAGAAATAGAATTAGACTGCTATTTCGATGTACCAGTCTACTATTTATATTAGATGTACATCTAATATATCATATACATACATATTGTAAATTGATCTATATAAACCCTCCATTTAGATAAAGTCTATATCTGTATACAATACAACTATATATGATAATATCATTGTATACAATATTAGATAATATAAAATACTCTAAAGAGTGGTAGAAAGGACTATATATAGTCCTTTCTACCACTCTTTATGATTCCAACCAGATCATCTCATTTAAGACTTGGAATTTTCTTTTAATCCCTTTCTTTCATTTCTTCAATCATTGAAAAAAGGATTGATAAGAACTAATAATTCAGATTCAAATTAATCATTTTGACTGACTGTTTTTACGTAGATAATAAGTAAAAAGGCAGTAGGAACTAGAATGAACAGTGCAGTAGCAATAAATGCGAGAATATTGACTTCCATAATTTCATTATTTCTTTTTTTCTTCGCAATAACTCGGGATGTAATCCCATAGAGATGAGAAATTTAACTCCTGTAAATTCATTGGGATGAATTGATCCTGATGATACCGAATTGGATCAATATTATGAATAACAATATCTGATCTATCAAATCGATTCATCGTCGAGAATTGAATAGTATAACATAGGAAGATCCTTTATCCATACCAATTCCAAAATGGGATTTTTTATTGGATCAGGAATCCCATTGCATTTTTCATCCTCTTCCACTTTTTCTTTTCTATAACCTACTGTCTTCCTTATCTTATACAACTCTCCTTCCTGTGTATTATACTTACAATTATGAGGTATTATATGACCGGTATTCTATGGGTCACACACAGACCCAAACGAGGTGAGATGGAAAAAAGGGGGGATTAAATAAAAAAGATCAAATATTCTAACTAATTTACTGAAAAGGGTCCTTGCTTGGTCCTTTCTTTTATTTTATTAGTATCCTCTTTCTTGTATTTATTTGTACTGGAACGCATACATCAAAAATGATGTCTGCAATTTGAATGAGAATGAGATAGATTGTTTACAATTAGTCATTGAGGATACACAAACAAAGTCAGAACTAGAAAAGGTGTGGTTTAACCTGAAAAGTACTCTGTCGAGGTAATTATGTTAAGTTCATTGTCCATCGTACAATAAACGAATACAATTTGTGTATGTACTCCCGGTAAAATAGGATCACTCTACTCCATTTCATGGATCAAGAACAATCGAAAAAGAAAGTAAGACGAGGATGGTATCTCTTAAAATACTGAATATAGTAATACCACCGATTGTACTAATGTACATATGATATGTCTCTCCTTTATCAATCGGGAGTAGTGGAAAGATTTGAAATTCCCGTATCCGTATTTGTGTGATGATAAATGCGAAATAAAAAACAAAAGAAATAAGGATCCCCACTGGGGATTAGATCTTGCTTCCTGTCCCCCTTTTCCGTGAAAAGAGAGAGATGAATTGATAAATTCACCGGATCCTAGTTCGGGACTGACGGGGCTCGAACCCGCAACTTCCGCCTTGACAGGGCGGTGCTCTGACCAATTGAACTACAATCCCAG